AAAAGGGATGCGGAAATCTTTTTTTTTCTTGTGTCGAAGAACGGCAAGATGAATAGAATAATATCTCCTAGAATACTTTGTTCCCTCATTTAGCCTTTGTTTTTCCGCTTACTTATTTTTGGTATTTAGTCAAATTTGATTCTATTAGATAAAAAAAACTATTGATAGATTTTATGACAGTTAAATCTGTCATATAGTGACATAATCGCACTGCTCCAATTTGGATTAAAAAAACATAAAGAGGGGAGGTCTTCTTATCAAGCAATATTCTTCTTATCAAGCAATATGCATACTATAACTAGAAATGCAGTACAAGTAATTACCCCCAATCCGATAGAAATCAAAAAAGAATATAAACAAAAGCAAAATGCTTTTCAAAAACTCTTTTGGTTTTGGTATGATAAACAAAAATTTTGTTCTTTTTAAGAACTTGATATTGATAAATCCGAAGATCTAAAAATTCATTTCGGACAATTGAACCTTCTCAAACTGTTTCTTTTTAAGAACCAAAAAGATTTGTGCCAAAATAACGGATGCTAAGAAGACCAAAAGGCCTTGGACACGTAATGGGTCTTGAAGTACTATTTCAGCATCCCCCTGACCAAATCCGCCCACATTAGGATTACTCGTTAATGGTTGATCAAGTTTGATGGATTCACCTTCTGAAATAAGAAGTTCTGGTCCTGGAGGTATAATATCAACCACTTGACGTGCCTCTGACGCATCTGTTATGGTTATTTCGTATCCCCCTTTTTCTTTTCGTATTATTTTGCTTACTCTACCTGCTGCTGTAGCATTATAAACCGTATTGTTACTCTTGCTCCCGTCGGGATAAATCTGACCTCTTCCCCTGTTCCCGCCTACGTATATGGGATATTTTAAGAAGTGAACATCTTTCTTAGTGGCAGGATCCGGCGCAAGAATAGGAAAGGTTATTTCACTATATTTTTGACCCGGAACAGGACCTATCACAAGAATATTTTTTTTAGTGGGGCGATAGCTCTGAAAAGATAGATTACCTATTTTTTCTTTCATCTCTGGCGAAATACGATCAGGAGGAGCTAATTCAAACCCCTCGGGTAAAATCAGGACGGCCCCTACATTCAAGGCTCCCTTTTTACCATTAGCAAGAACTTGTTTTAGTTGCATATCATAAGGAATTCGAACAACTGCTTCAAATACAGTATCAGGAAGTATCGCCTGTGGAACCTCAATACTTACAGGTTTATTAGCTAAATGACAATTGGCACATACAATACGGCCAGTTGCTTCACGTGGATTTTCATAACCTTGCTGTGCAAAAACGGGATATGCATTTGAAATAGATGCCCCAGTTATTATATATATCATTAGCGATACGGAAATGAAGCGAGTAATCTCTTCCTTGATCCAAGAGAGGGTCTTTTTAGTTTGCATGGTCCAATGTTGATACCGAAAAGTTCTACAATAAAATTGAGTGGGTCACTAGCGGAGTTCCCTAGCCACGACGTTGCTATTTACTGAAAAATTTTTACTAAAATGTAAAAATTTGAATCTCTTGGATGTGTGGATGTATAGACAAAATGTATAAAATATAAAAAAAGTAAAATTTGAAGTGTTTAAAAAATAACCAACCTTCTAAAAATTTTGTCGGTGGATCATTATTTTTCAGTTATTCATTGAATGATAAATTACTACAAGTGATGGAGATACACGATTTAAATAACGGAAGATCCAATATTTAAAAATTGTATCCAAAATGACTGGAAAAGTGGAAACAAGGCCAGATATAATTTGATCATTATGAGCAAATCCAAAATCTTTGTAGACAGAGCCAATCATTAGTTCCCAACCATGGGGTGAGTGGAATCCTATACATAAGTCGGTTAATAAAAGAATAGAAAAGGCTTTTATTGTGTCGCTTAAATTATATAGGAATTCTTGAACCCAAGAATTAAGAATAATAAGTTCTTCATTACCTAGAATAGAATAACCACTTAGAATAACGAAACAGAGTAAATTTGTCGAGAAGTGCAAAATCATATGGATACTATCTTCATTATACATCTTGATCAATTGAATCGTTTCTTTGTGGATTCTTCCGATACGAAACCTTTGTAAATGTGTTTCTGGGTATTCCTTTAGCATTTCGTCCAATAGGAAGAGTTCCTCGAATTCTATGAAGTTCGCTAGAATACTCTTTTCTTGAATATCACTTAAAAAAGTTTCAGATTGACTAGTATTCCACCAATTAGTAACCCAAGATTCCAGACTTTTATTAAATGAAAAAGAGATCCACCGGGGCAAAAATACTATCGATGTAAGATATAAAAGGGGAATGAATGCTTTTTTTTTTTTCATTTTTTTGTCTGTAAATTTTGACCGAACCCCGTCTCATTCGTCGATTCTAGACGATCTACTATTTCTATTCAGCATAAGTTCTATTACAAGACGTCAAATTTATATATCTAAATATCTAATATCTAAATTTATTATCTATTTTTTTTATGAGTCCAGTGGTTAGTTAGTCTTTGAATTTCGAAAAAATTACAGAATCATAGTCTAAAAAACGAAAGAATACATGACTGACAAAAAAAATGTATTGTTTAGTATATTTCATTGTATTGTTTAGTATATTTCATTGTATTGTTTAGTATATTATATAATATACGTCTTCTTTGCTTCATCAGTATTGTGGAGAAACTTCAGTTAAGTTATACTCTAGAAACAAAAAAGCAAAAGAAAGGACTCCTGGCCTCCTGGTAAGACAAATGTTTATTCTTCAGTTTTCAGTTCATTTCAAACTACTTCAATTGGTACGCGCAAAAAAGAAGCCAATTCCGCAGCTTTTTGCTCAACTTCTCGTGGAGTCAAATTTTCATCAGTACGAATCAAAGGAATGACCCCCTGCCCTCTGATTTCCATATAAAGGACACGCCGAGCATAAATACCCTCTTGAACTTCTATTCTGATAGACTGAATATCTTTCATAAGAAATCGGAGTAAGATGCGCCGATTTTTTCCAGGAAATCCCCAACGAAACATACACACGATTCCTTCTTTTCTATCGAATCGATCATAACCGCTACCCACATTCCATGAAATTGTACACCACAAATAAGAGCTAATAAATAGACCAGCGATCCCATAAAAAGACATCACGATCCCTTGGGGAAAAAAAAGGATTTCCTGAGACGGAAATAAAGATATCAAATTTCTGTCAAGGTAACTGGAAATTCCAACCAATAAAAACCCCAATGAACCTAAAAAAAGTATAAAAGCCCAACAGAAATTACTTGTTTTTCGAGACCCCACTATAAGTTCTATCCATATATGTTCTGATCGCCAACTCATACTAGATCCGGTTGCATTTTATTGGAAGTGAGAGACTAGCCCGCATGAATTTGACTTTACTTTTTTTGTTTCCGAAGTAACTTTCATCAACTCGCACCATTCTGATGTGCATTTTTGGGAGGAATTCATCCAATTTGTTAGTCTAAAATACTAAAATGAAGCCCTCTCGTACGATCCCCTATCTACGCGCGTACAGATATTTTTACTTTGCGTTTATTTCAGGCATCTACTCCAATCTTGATTGATTTTCAAATGGCTCATTTATTAATATATCATATTCACGTCTGCATAAAAATATATCATATTCACGCCTGCATAAAAAACCCTTCTTTTATCGTTGTCATTTTTTTTTAATGTTATACCATAATTATACTAAATATATATCTAAAACGGATATCTCTGTTATGATTCAAGTATAGGTCTTGAAAAAATAAGTAAAACTTTCTTTCATCGAATCTAAAAAATCTTGTTTTTTTGAACATGAAGAGATAAGGAAGCCATTGCAATTGCCGGAAAGACTAAGCCTACTAAAGGCACAAAAATAGAGGGTAAATTGTTGAGAATTGTCATAGGCTGGGCACCCCCGATTGAATATTTGTATCTGTTATTTATTGTTATATTAATCTTTTTACTTACTATATTCTATATTATTATTGTTAAAAAGAGAAAGATATCTTCTAATTATTAGAATTCGTATTCTAATTCGTATATAGTATATAGTATATCTAATATAGTATAATTTTAGTATATCGAAGTGAATCTAAGTTTAAGTATTAAATAAGTATATAGAATGAAAGTGCAAGGAATCTAGAACTAATTAAATGAGCTTATTCAGTTTTCTAAATGTAATTGTCTAAATGTAATTGTAATAAAGTAATGTAATAAATAATAAAGAGTTTCTTCCACTTATAAATGCAAATAAATTGTAAATTCCCGAAAATTTGGTTATAATCCGAAGGTAAGAAAATAAGATAAAATTTTTTTATTTATTATTTTCATTACCCAATTGAATTTCGCGGAAAAAATAATTTCGTTCTTTTAGCTTGTTGCTAGTTGATAGAGGTTTCATTTCCTACTTAGTAATCAAGAATATCAGTAATTATCTACATGATTCTTTCTACAATTCTACAAATTCTTCTTATGTCACAAAAAACCATTCGTTGGATTTTTCCAATTTTTTTTTGATAAATCGATAAACAAATACTTGTTCACTAGAACCCCAAAAATGGAATTCATTTAATTAACTTAAAGCTATACTTGAGTTATGATTCAAAGGAAAGAACGCGTGAAGCTGAAATAATTCATTCAGAACACTTTTTAATGGATTACGTGGTACGATTAGATCGAATAAGCCCTTATGGAATAAAAATTCAGCCGCTTGTGAACCCTCAGGTACTGTCTTATTCAATGTTTGTTCAATTACTCTTTTACCTGCAAATGCAATATAGGCGTTCGGTTCAACAACAATGATATCCCCCAACATAGCAAAACTAGCAGTCACCCCGCCAGTCGTAGGAGATGTAAGAATTGATATATAAAATAACTTTTTATTCGATTGATAATCATATAAAGCAGAAGATATTTTAGCCATTTGCATCAAGCTCAAACTTCCTTCTTGCATTCGTGCTCCTCCAGAAGCACACACTAGAATAAGAGGTAAAAGTTTA